GAATAGCGGATATAGTCAGAATTCAATGGGTCAGGTCCACTTACTTTTTCTTTTGTTGATTTCGAATCTTTCCAATGGATTTGATTGGTATAATGGAAAATAGGGATCTTTGGTAATTCAAGAGGCGGATTATAATTATTATTCATAATAATGAAAATTGACTGAACAAATGTTTCACTTTCTAACTAGAACTACTATCCTCTAACTCAGTATAATAATAACGTATTATCCAGTTAATTACTTTTTTATTCCAAATAAAATATCTCCATTTTCTGAATACTATCACTGGACTTTTATGAAAAAAATCAAAGCCCCTTATCGGATTTGAACCGATGACTTACGCCTTACCATGGCGTTACTCTACCACTGAGTTAAAGAGGCTTATTTGATTAAATTCCTGAACGGGTCACTATGTAGATAAAATATGTATATGCACATATATTATATACATAAGTATATGCAGTAGACTCATAGCGGCTAGTGGCTTATTTTTGAATAATCAAATGGATTTGCCTAGCAAGTCTAGGTAGGGTAAAATCAATTGTTTCAAGACCGACCCTAATTTCTTTTATTGAAATGATCCCTATCAAAGCAAAATTTACTTGATTCATACATAACATACATGTACACTTACCAATTCGACATAAAAGAAATTTCAAGATATTTCATCTCTTGATGTGATGAAGAGTGTCCCCTTGAACTAAATTCTTATAGAAAATTTTCGATAACTTGTTGATCCCGCTTACTAGATTTATTGGTTGTTAATTTCCCAGTTTAGTGTGAGATAGAGATAAGGATATCTCATCTTAACAATGAATGAAAGCAAAAAAAAAATAGAAATGAACCCCCCTTTTTCTTTTCTGACCGACCAATCATTCCCTGAAAAAATCCTATTCCTCGTATTCTTTCTAGTTGTTTGTATTTCTTTTCTTTTTTATTCAATTCTAAATAATATAGATTTCTATACTAGATTTATATAGAGAATGTCGATTCTAATGAACGATTCATGATATGAATGACGAATCAAAAAATTCTATACAATTTTCTAAAAAACGGAAAGATCCCTCGGATCTAATCATACCATTCGATTATATTGACAATTTCAAAAAACTCATCATACTATGATCATAGTATGAGGGCGGTTGGGCAAGTGGGCCCCCATCGTCTAGTGGTTTAGGACATCTCTCTTTCAAGGAGGCAGCGGGGATTCGAATTCCCCTGGGGGTAGGGTACTACGAAAGGAAGTTGATTACGGATTACCAATAAGCCTAAAATTGATTCTTCCTGGGTCGATGCCCGAGCGGTTAATGGGGACGGACTGTAAATTCGTTGGCAATATGTCTACGCTGGTTCAAATCCAGCTCGGCCCAATAATTCGCCAATTTCCCATGAGATGGTATAACCCACCTTGTCCTTCAGAAATACCGCATACGAAGATAAAAAAGAAGAAAATCTTCTGCTAGATCCCTTATTTCCCTGGGATTGTAGTTCAATTGGTCAGAGCACCGCCCTGTCAAGGCGGAAGCTGCGGGTTCGAGCCCCGCCAGTCCCGACGGATCCAATATCCAATAAATACATCAATTCATTACACCCTTTCACAGAAAGGGTGTCGGGGGGCATAATCTCATTCCCAAAGCAAAAAATCACAGTCAAAAAAAGGAGTTTAGAACTTCACTCTTTTTTTTTCCATTTCCCTTTTATTGTTTGTTTAGGTTTGTAACTATGTGACTAATCGAAGTGGAAAGGAAATCTGATGATACTTCATCAGATGATTATCCAAGCAAGACGCAAGATAGGTTATAGAAAAAAACAAGCAAACGGATGATAAATACAAGGAATATTAGATTAATTGGGTCAGGAATCCAAATTTGGATTCGGTATGGATAAAAGAACTTCCTATGTTATACTATTCAAGTCTCGACTACGAATTGATTTGATAGATCAGATATTGTTATTCATGATATTGATTCGATTCAAGATCATCGAGATGTAATTCATTCATTGAATTTACAAACGAACGATTTATCATCTCTATGGGATTAAATCCCGAGTTATTGCGAAGTAAAAAAACCGATGAGATTATGGAAGTCAATATTCTTGCATTTATTGCTACTGCACTATTCATTCTAGTTCCTACCGCTTTTCTACTTATCATTTACGTAAAAACAGTCAGTCAAAATAATTAATTCAATTGAATTTGCAAATGAATTTGAATGAAACTTTCCTTCTGAGTTCTTATCAAAAATTGACGAAGTCAAACGAAAAGGATTCCAATTTCGCGTCTTAACTTAAATGAAATGAGCGGGCTATAATCGGCAGTATTCTATGAATTTGATAGTATGGTAAGAAAGAGATAGATGAATCCTTCTTTCTACCATACTATCTATCTCTTAGTCTACAAAGCTATAAAGTTGTAATCTAGAATAAAGATAGATTCTATAGATCAACCTACAATATTCTGTTCATATATGTGTATATTAATTCCAATATTGTATGGAATTGACAGAACACCTAATTCTATTTATTTGCTACATCTATTTGTTCCGATCAATCTGAGATAATTCTTATCTTAGGATTCTAATTCCTTTCCTTTTGCTAGTAAAAAGGAGGAAACCTCGCCGATTTTTAACGCCCCAACCATGATATGAAATAAGTCGATAAAATAGAGATCACCCTTCTAAAATTAGAAACCAAGCGGTAAATGCCCCATATGTGACTCGCCCGAAGCAAGATCTTATCATTGCATAGTCTCTCGTTAGATAACTACTATCTCTATATAATTTCTCATAGAAGGGCGTATACACTTAACAAAACCACTACTTCAAAGAAGAAGTAAAAGATGGTAAGAGCCCCTATTTCATTGAATGAAATAGAAAATTTCGTATGATTCATATCATAGATTACTCCATTGGAGTCCAATGGAATTCGAAATTCCGATATTTTGATTTTTACTAGTTCAAACCGCGTTGCAGAACGATCTATAAAACAGATCTACATCTATAAAACAATCGATACGGCTTGATTCCTCAACTCAATTAGTAGTACTCCTAGAGCCCACTTCTTCCCCACACTACGAGTGAAAGGGAAAATGTAAAGACTACCATTAAAGCAGCCCAAGCGAGACTTACTATATCCATGTGAATTATGTCCCCTATCTCTATAAATACGAAGGAATTATTCCTCACTAATAATAGTGGAATCTATGGCGCAGAGTCAAAAAGGGATTCTGACCGAACACTATTGAGAAACCAATCCAATAAATCGATTATGATTTCGAATCGGGAAAGATTAAACACAAGCAAAATACGTAGTAACATTCCAAGGGAATGGGAATGTGTAGGAATAATAAGACCTATTTTTTTGTTTTGGTGACCCTCGTAAGTAAAAACATAAAGGGAGAAATCACTAAAAAAGATAAATCACTATCTATTACAGACCCCTAATTTCCCCTAATCCGTACCCCCCTTCTCTATTATCCCTGTGAAATAGGGATAGGGGCTTGACTAGGGATTGCCGAAAAGAGATTCTTTCCTTTTTTTTTCTAGAAAAGTCAATTATCCATTGAATCTAATATTGATTGGATACCCCAGCGCTCAGAGATTCTCGCAAGTCCGTCGTATATAACGCGACTTCCGCCCCTTTCCAAAACTATAAAATTGAATCAGATTTCCTAGCAGGCTCCACAATCTAATCCAAGATCCAGTCATTAGACACTCCCTTAGTAATAGAAGGGAATCGCGAAGTCTTGATAGCCCCCCTACCATTGGAATATTTCTTTGAATCCTAGATGCGAACGAGGATCACAATCTTTTCTTTTCAAAAAACCTCAGACCATGTGCTTAGAATCAAAAAAGTAGCAACAGTCTATTTCCTCTGCTTCTGCCGGGGAATAATTCTGCGAGTTATATCAGCTCAGCAGAACAGAGGAGAAGAAGAGATTTCGAGTTTTTTGTTGATCAGGCGACACCCGGATTTGAACTGGGGAAAAAGGATTTGCAGTCCCCCGCCTTACCACTCGGCCATGCCGCCAAAATGATACAAAATAGATGAAAATTGTACCGGATTACTGCATTTTTATTGTGCTTGCATTTTGAGTTCTGTTTTCCTTAATCCTTTTCCTAAAGGAAACACCCCCTTTTTAGGATTGGATTTGATCCATTCCTTCGATTGATTGTATAGTATCTGAAAATCCACAATGCTAAAAACAGTCTCTCGCTTTTCTATTGAGAAATCAAATGTGAATTTTCAGCCGACAAATTGGAACCATTAACTATTGACTGCTTACTTCGAATTCATGAACGATTCCGGGATTTGAATCTCCAAATTGTGTTTTCCTAATGGCATAACATAAGAAAATACAAATTGAGACAGAACTAATCTGTATTGATTTTTTCAATCAAAAAATCCTTCTCAATTTCAATTATAACAAAACATATGAGTCTATGTAAACCCCAGAACATAAAGTACAGATATCTATTATTTTATTTAGTTATGTTTATGTTGTCGATAGGAAATTCTAATAAAATTATCCGACTTCACTTCAATTTTGCATTGAATAGAAATCTTCTTTTGATAGAGCACGCCCCCGGCTGTCCCGGCAATAAAAGAGAAGTCGGATATTCTAGCTATCTGCATACGTGTTTAATAAATGCAACCCTTCTTCTTAGACACTTCAAATTGTATTCTACTCAAAAATCAGTAAAGTACAAATATCTCTCTTCTCTGCGAATCGTTTTTTGAACAACGAAATCCGCCGGTTAAGTGCTCAAAAAATGGATTCTATATTATATTGTTTCTGATTTTTGTGTCTTTATCTCCCAAATACCCAATCCTTTTATTTTTCTCAAATTCGAATATGTAATATCATAATAATGGTCTAAGTTGGATCATTTTATTTTGATTTTGCTATTCTATACAAAATCCTATGACCTTCTAATTCTAAGTGACAGAATTCGGTTTCTAGGACTGTTATCAATTCCTTTCCATTTGGATCTGTTGCA